TCCGAGACCGGGACCTTTTATCATGACTTCTGCTCGTTGCATACCTTGATCTACTACTGTACGAATAGCATTTGCTGCGGCAGTTTGAGCGGCAAAGGGTGTCCCTCTTCTCGTACCCTTGAATCCACAAGTACCGGCCGAGGACCAGGAAACCACCCGCCCCCGCACATCTGTAACTGTGACTATGGTATTATTGAAACTTGCTTGAACATGAATAACTCCCTTTGGTATTCTACGTGTACTCTTACGTGAACCAATACGTACATTCCTACGTGAACCAGTTCTCGGTATAGCTTTTGCCATATTGTATCATCTCATAAATATGAGTCAGAAATATATGGATATATCCATTTTATGTCAAAACAGATTTCTTATTTGTACATTGAGCCCTTTAGCGGGTCTAATTATCCTTGTCTTTGTTTATGTCTCGGGTTGGAACAAATTACTATAATGCGCCCCCACCTACGGATTAGTCGACATTTTTCACAAATTTTTCGAACGGAAGCTCTTATTTTCATATTTGTCATTCCTTATCTTAATTCTTTTTTGGTAGAAAATAAGTTTCTTGAAATTTTGCATCTCGAATCGTATCGAATAAAAATGACCTAATCTTTCGAATCCTTGTTTCGGAGTCGATAAATTATACGTCCTCTGGTTGAATCATAACGACTTACTTCAATTTTGACTTTATCTCCTGGCAGTATCCGTATAAAACTACGTCGGATCTTTCCTGAAACGTAACCTAGAATCAGATCTTCATTATCTAACCGAACTCGGAACATGCCATTGGGAAGCGATTCAGTAATTAAACCTTCATGAATCCATTTTTGTTCTTTCATTTCAGGTAAAGCCCCCCTGAAGTATCAATTAATGGAGGAAAGACGATATTAGACAACTCACCCCCTTTCTTTTTTTTTTTACAAATAGGAAGAGGTTTCGGATCCCATTTGGATATTAAATGGATTACCATATATAACACAAAATTTCTCCACCGATTCGTTCTAGTCGAGCCTCCCGGTCTGTCATTATACCCCGAGAAGTAGAAAGAATTACAATTCCCATCCCACCTAAAATTCTAGGAATTCGTTGAGAGTTAGAATAGATTCGTAAACCGGGTCTACTGATCCGTTTTAAATTTAAAAAATTTCTATAGGGTCTTTTCCCATTCCTTCTATGTCGAAGGGTTAAAACCAAAAAATATTTGTTTTTTTCTCGATGTTTTCTGACGTTTTCGATAAAACCCTCTCGGAAAAGTATTTTAACAATATTTTCGGTAATATTAGTAGATGCTATGCGAACAACTCTTTTTCTATCCATATCAGCATTTCGTATAGAGGTTATTATCTCAGCAATAGTGTCTCTACCCATGATGAACTAAAATTATTGGTGTCTCAAAATTGGATATAATCAACATGTTTTTTTTCTTTTTTTTTTTTTATTGATTTATGAATAGGAATTTTGCAAGGTATATGCGTGAGACACAATCTACGAATTAATCTAGTTCTTAATCTATTTCTTTCAAATACCCCAAAGATATCACGATCTCATTTTATTTTATAATACCTCGGGAGCTAATGAAACTATTTTAGTAAAATTCAATTGTCTCAATTCACGGGGGATTGCCCCAAAAATTCGAGTTCCTTTTGGATTTCCTTCTTGATCAATCACAACTGCAGCATTGTCATCATATCGTATTATCATACCGCTGTCACGTTTTAGTTCTTTACAGGTACGAACAATTACAGCTCTCACTACTTCTGATTTTTCTAGGGGCATATTTGGTACTGCTTCTTTAATCACAGCAACAATAACGTCACCAATATGAGCATATCGACGATTACTAGCTCCTATGATTCGAATACACATCAATTCTCGAGCCCCGCTGTTATCCGCTACATTTAAATGGGTCTGAGGTTGAATCATATCAAATTTTTTGTTTATTCTTCCAATGCAAAGGATGAAGAAAATAAAAGAAATATTGTTTGTCCAAAAAAAGAAACCTGCGTTTTTGTTTCATTCCTAAGATTCATCTCTGTCGGTTCTACATTTTTATCCCGAAATAATAAATTGAGTTCGTATAGGCATTTTAGATGCTGCTATTAAAATAGCCCTTCTAGCTATATTTTCGGTTACTCCACCTATTTCATATAGTATTCGCCCCGGTTTAACAACAGCTACCCAATATTCAGGGGATCCTTTCCCCGAACCCATACGTGTTTCAGCAGGTCTTACTGTAACTGGTTTGTCTGGAAATATACGGACCCATATTTTTCCACCACGGCGTGCATTTCGTGTCATTGCTCGTCGACCTGCTTCGATTTGTCTAGATGTGATCCAAGCAGGTTCAAGTGCCTGAAGAGCATATTTACCGAAACAAATATGATTACCTCGATAAGATATTCCCTTCATTCTTCCTCTATGTTGTTTACGGAATCTAGTTCTTTTGGGGTTATAGTTGATGGTTGTTTCAGAATTCCATCTCTACTACAGAACTGGACGT